TGCTTACGTATCATTGGAAAGTGCATTAACATAAATACGGCAGTAAGAAGAGGTAATACAAAAGTGTGTAAACTATAAAAACGAGTCAAAGTGGATTGACCGACACTAGCACTTCCACGTAATAACTCTACCAAAGGCGATCCTATTACAGGAATAGCTTCAGGCACGCCTGTCACGATTTTTACTGCCCAATAACCAATTTGGTCCCGAGGTAAGGAATAACCAGTTACACCAAAAGATGCAGTCAATACAGCCAAAATCACACCTGTAACCCAAGTCAATTCGCGAGGTTTTTTAAATCCACCTGTGAGATACACACGAAATACGTGTAGGATCATCATTAGCACCATCATACTTGCTGACCATCGATGAACTGATCGGATTAACCAACCAAAGTTGGCTTCAGTCATTATGTATTGAACAGAGGCAAAAGCCTCTGTAACGGTCGGACGATAGTAAAAAGTCATAGCAAAACCGGTAGCTACTTGTACTAAAAAACAAGTAAGTGTGATCCCTCCTAGACAATAAAATATGTTGACATGAGGAGGAACATATTTACTAGTTATATCATCTGCAATCGCCTGAATCTCGAGACGCTCCTCGAACCAATCATATACTTTATTGAGATAGGTAAACCAAAGAGACTCCCCCTCTGAGAACCGTATATGAGAATTTCATCTCGTACGGCTCAAGCAAAAACACCCAAATAGTGGTTGCAACGGATATGTAATAGAAAGTTTGAAACTTCTTAGCCACTTGATTCAATCGTCCCTGAAGATACGAAGCGAAGGAACCAAAATCCGGAATCTCTTCTTTGTGATGATAATGCCAAAATATCAAGTTGGCTCATTCGTCTTTATGTTGATCATTACAGGCCTCTTGAATCTTCTCTTCCCCTATTTATTTTATTTTGGATTTGTTGTTTTTGTTTGTGCGTAATACGGATTTACTATATGTTTTGTTTACTATTGATAGGAATTCTCTTGTGGAGACCCTATGAATCGATTGAAACCTCAGATTCATACTAGAACCACGATGATTCAATAAAGCGCCCAAGCTAAGCCCAAAGGTTCTCTGAGTAAGAACCATTTGATCATCACTTATTCAATGAATGGATGGAATGACTAAAAATCCATAGAAACATTGGTCCTTCGGTCAAAATAAGCATAATTCTGAAGGAAGAAAAATCGTTCGATTTATGAAATATCTCGTTGTTTGAAAATTTGTTGGAGTCCGGTCGCGAGGTCTGAATAGTAGGTATGAATCATAGTTCAAATATTTCTTGATCTATTCCATATATTCCGTGCTCCAGATACTAGAATGAATATCCGACGAGGTAGAACCATCTCTATCGAGATGACAGACCTATTCTCTGTACTATCAATAGGATCAATTATAACAAGTCACACACTCATATTCCGGAAATACCGAAACAACGGAATTCCACGGTCGAACTACCAGAATGGCCTAGAAATCCGAGTCCTAAGTGATTCATTTTGGATTGAAAAGCTAGGACTTCATGGTTCTTATGGGACCTAACTCATTGAAATTCCATCCAGTAAAACGGAAGAATTATAAATCTCCAAAATAATAGATAGAAATATCGCAAATAGAGCCATTGCGACACCCATGAAGGGGGTAGTTCCCCATCCAGGAGCCACTTTACCATATTCCGAATTCAATGGTTTCAATAAATCCCCTGTAATAGTTCGTCTTGGCCCAGATCTAGAACTACCCTCAACGGTTTGTGTAGCCATAAATCCTATTGCATTGGTTGAGATCTGTTGACTTTGTATACTATTTCGTTGTAAATAAACGATCTTATCGTAGCGTAGATCGATCGTGGTCTTGAAATTATCTAATAATGGAAACAGCAACCCTAGTCGCCATCTCCATATCTGGTTCACTTGTAAGCTTTACTGGGTACGCCTTATATACCGCTTTTGGGCAACCCTCTCAACAACTAAGAGATCCATTCGAGGAACACGGGGACTAGTTGAAATAATGAACCTCCCATATTGGGGGGCTCATTACTTCAATTGAGATAATGAAAAATCATTTCATCTTTTTAGTCGGAACCTTAGGCGGTTCTCGAAAAAAGATAGCGAAAAAAATGATCCCTAAAGTCGAGACTAACAGGAATGTATAAACCAATGCTTCCATAGATTCGATCGTGGTTTACAATTATAGCTTCCACACCTATTCATTTGGGATCATTTCCCAGATAAAGAAAGGGCAAGAGTCAAAGAAAAGGCGATGATGAAAATCAAGATTTCTCCAATCCCTTATGTCAAATCAAAAAAAAAATCAAATAGAGGCGAAAGATACCAGAGCAATGTTGTATCAGACTACTTGTCTCTTTGTAGTTGGATCTCCAAGTTTTTGGAATGCCCCAAATTCCACTTGAGCATCCAAATCTGGGTCAATACCAGCAAAAACATCTCTGAACAAGGTTCTAGCGCCATGCCAAATGTGTCCGAAAAAGAAGAGCAAAGCAAACGTAGCATGTCCAAAAGTGAACCAACCTCTTGGGCTACTACGAAAAACACCATCGGATTTCAAAGTAGCACGATCTAATTCAAAAATTTCACCCAATTGGGCACGTCTAGCATATTTTTTCACAGTAGCGGGATCACTATAACTGACTCCATTGAGTTCGCCACCATAGAACTCAACAGTTACACCTACCTGTTCGACACTATACTTTGATTCTGCCCTTCTAAAAGGAACATCGGCTCTCACAATTCCGTCTCCGTCTACCAAAACTACTGGAAATGTTTCAAAAAAAGTAGGCATACGACGTACAAAAAGCTCATGCCCTTCTTTATCTCTAAAGATGGGGTGTCCTAACCATCCAACAGCTATTCCATCCCCGTTATCCATTGAGCCTGCTCTGAATAATCCCCCTTTCGCCGGATTATTACCGATGTAATCATAAAAAGCTAATTTTTCGGGAATTTTAGACCAAGCTTCCGACAAACTCAGATTTTCGGCTAGCCCGGCACCAACCCTTCGATATATTTCTTGCTGGAAGTATCCCTGATCCCACTGATAACGAGTGGGACCAAATAATTCGATCGGGGTAGTTGCTGAACCATACCACATAGTTCCAGCAACAACGAAAGCTGCAAAAAAGACAGCAGCGATACTACTGGAAAGGACCGTTTCAATATTGCCCATACGTAATCCTTTGTATAGACGTTGGGGCGGGCGGACACTAAGATGGAATAGACCCGCTAATATGCCCAATGTCCCCGCTGCAATATGATGAGAGGCTATTCCTCCCGGAACAAAAGGATCAAAACCTTCCGCGCCCCACGCTGGATTTACAGATTGTACTTTTCCGGTTAGGCCATAAGGATCGGACACCCATATTCCAGGACCATACAAGCCTGTTACATGAAATGCGCCAAACCCAAAGCAAGCCACCCCTGAGAGAAATAAATGAATTCCAAAGATCTTGGGCAAATCCAAAGAGGGTTTTCCCGTACGTTCATCACAGAATATTTCTAGGTCCCAATACACCCAATGCCAGATAGCTGCTAAGAAGCACAAGCCAGAAAACACAATATGTGCCCCGGCCACACCTTCGTAACTCCAAATACCCGGATTCGTTATAGTTCCTCCTGTGATACTCCAACCACCCCATGAATTGTTTATTCCTAAACGAGTCATGAAAGGGATAACGAACATACCTTGTCTCCACATTGGATCAAGAACGGGATCAGAGGGATCAAAAACTGCTAATTCGTATAAAGCCATCGAACCGGCCCAACCAGAAACTAGAGCTGTATGCATTATATGGACAGAAAGCAACCGACCGGGATCATTCAATACGACGGTATGAACACGATACCAAGGTAAACCCATGGAAATACCCCTTTATCAAAGAAAAAATAGACACTATGTAACTTTATCGCATTGGAAAAGACTATGCTATGGACCTCACCTTTTCAGTGGATTATCCCGAAGCAAGGGTTAATATTTATTCCGTTCCGTTGGTAATAATTGAACAATTCTGTTCGTAGGAACAAAGAGAAGCAGATCTATTCTATACCCAATAAGTACCAATACGCAATGGGGGCTGGTCCCATTTTTTGTGAGCGAATGCATAGATACTTGTTCATCATTCAAACGATCCATTCGTAAGAATTTTTCTTTATTCATTTTGTCTTCCTCCATGAACCTTCGAATCTATGGATAAAATACGATAAACGGCAATATTATGAAGACAATAAACCCGTTGTTACGTTTCCACATCAAAGTGAAGTATAGTACTTAACCTCTTTTTCTTTAATTTAATGCCCATTGGTGTTCCAAAAGTACCTTTTCGGAGTCCTGGAGAGGAAGATGCAGTTTGGGTTGACGTATAGTGCGACTTGTCAGACATATTGGGTCATATGGGATTTCCCCGTTCTCTCCCCCGATGGAGATATCCTCTCTTTCGCCCAAGAAAGATTGATTGAACCATCAATAATTCGGAGCGTGAAGTGCAATTAGATCAATTTATTGGGGGATCCATATTATCAATTAGAAGAATTTATGGTTGGCTTGGACCAATAAAATGAAGTATACAGGCTCCGTTCAGAAAATACCAAATTGGTAATCTATGTATGATTACCACTCGTATCATAAATGATTCCTTTATACCATATGAGTGATCTCATACTGCCAATCAATGGAGTAATATGATGAATACATCATATATTGGGCGGAAGACATGAAACGAATTGAAAAAAAAAAAAAAAGAAGTCGTAGCAAAAAGAAGTGGTACTGAGATTATTTGTCCTATATGTGCAAATAGAATTCGGGCAGATCTTTACCCGGAGTAGAGCATAAACCTAAAAGAATTGAAGAGGCCCATTCAGGAACAAGAAAATTACATCGTGATTTGGATCTCGATGAAACAATACATCAATGAGAGGTTAGTTCGATAAGTTCAGTGAATTCTAGGGAAGCAAGTCAAGTCAAAACTCATGTTTCTTGAAAAATGGAAGAAAAAGCCCCTTCGTTAGGAAAAACCCTGCTACGAAAAGAGAAAAGGGCTGGAATCGACACATTGATTCTTTTTTTGTTTCGCAATTTTTATTTTTTGAACCGTATGCATCCAAAGGTGCGTGTACGGTTCCTAAAGGATACAATTTTGTCCTAATCAACCGACTTTATCGAGAAAGATTACTTTTTTTAGGCCAAGAGGTTGATAGCGAGATCTCGAATCAACTTGTTGGTCTCATGGTATATCTCAGCATAGAGGATGATACCAGGGATCTTTATTTGTTTATAAACTCTCCCGGCGGATGGGTAATACCAGGAATATCTATTTATGATACTATGCAATTTGTGCCACCAGATGTGCATACAATATGCATGGGATTAGCCGCTTCAATGGGATCTTTCATCCTGGTCGGAGGAGAAATTACCAAACGTCTAGCATTCCCTCACGCTTGGCGCCAATGAGTTTTTTATTTGAGAGAAAAAGAAGACTATGCCTTCGCCATATGGAATATAAATAATAAGTAATAATAGCATGGCACTTCGAGTTCGATATGAGCAAACCATTCTCGTTTTTTCATAACATGAGATTATGTATCGAGATAGTAGTATGAAACAAAGGTTATTTCCGATTTGATCTTATGTATCGGGGTTCCATTTCAGCGTCACAAACCTTTTTGCTTCCACACCAGAAGTCTCTTTCCGATATTTATGTTATGAAAGAGTATGAAAAAAAAAAAGATTCTTTTTTCCTTATTTGATCGGATCAAAAAGAAACTTTGGGATTGCTGAATCTCAGACGAGATAAATATATAAAGCAACGGAACCATCATAGTATTTTTTGACTCCTACGAAAGGAAGGATGGTAAATGGATCATTCAACGATCTGGGTCTGATGGATTCTATTTGTCTCTTTCTTCGATGGAAGGGAAAAAGAAATTCCATTGCAGAGCCGTATGCAATGCACAAAAGATGCCTGTACGGTTGTTCAATTCTATCTTTTTCTTCTTGTTTGTTATTCTTTATCCCTTCCTTTCGACCGATCATGCGAGATAGAGGAATCGTTTATTATGTTATATCATCAGGGTTATGATCCACCAACCTGCTAGTTCTTTTTATGAGGCACCCACAGGAGAATTTATCCTGGAAGCGGAAGAACTACTGAAACTACGCGAAATCCTCACAAGGGTTTATGTACAAAGAACGGGCAATCCTTTATGGGTTGTATCCGAAGACATGGAAAGAGATGTTTTTATGTCAGCAGCAGAAGCCCAAGCTCATGGCATTGTTGATCTTGTAGCGGTCGAAAATACCGGGGATTTCGCATAAATCCGTGATTCCATTTCGAATCATAATTCGAATGAACCGTGATTTGATCTTTTATCTTCTTACCCGGGTAAAATAAAATAGTAAATGGAAGTAATTCATAATCATCCGGTTAGGATCGATCTAAACCAGCCCATTCTGTATACGATTCAGCATGCCAACTATTAAACAACTTATTAGAAAGACAAGACAGCCAATCAGAAATGTCACGAAATCCCCAGCTCTTCGAGGATGTCCTCAGCGTCGAGGAACATGTACTAGGGTGTATGTGCGACTCGTTCAGATCATGAGCTAGAACAAATGAGACGATTTTTCCAGTCTCAATGACCAGTACCAATGAATGGGATAGAATGGAAGAACTCCATTCACTATCTAAAAATAAAGATCTATCATATACCTCTATTGTGTATGGAATTTATGGTTTCCATTGGTGCAAATCCAATCACCTCGATTTGAGATGAAAAGCAATTCTCCATTGGTAGCAAATGGTTATCCATTAAGCGGGGGAAATGATATTTAAGAAGCAGAAAGATTATGCTCCTACTCTTGCAAGAACGGACTAACAGGGTCAGCTACCTAGCCAACCTTCATAATTAAATGCCGTCACTGTATGAATAGATCTCATTGTGAAAAGACCTATTACTGGATAATTCATGGGTAGAGCCAAAGAGTGTGAACTGTACAAGTTACCAATAACATTGATTAAATGAGGGAAGGGGCTCCGGTGTATAGAGAGGGCCTCACCGTTTAAGAAGTAACCATAGAAACGATGGAAGCCACTATTTATTTATTTATCCATTTACATTTACTACCTATTTATTTTATACCTATTTTATACCAAATATCGGTAAAATTTCTTATTTTGAGGTGAAATAAATGCCTGGAAGAAATAAAAAATCGTGGTTGGGAAGGTCATAGTAGCAAAAGCCATTGGAATTTTTATTTTATACATCGGAAGAATCCGTTTTGTTATTAATAAACCAGGAGAGGGGAAAAGAATGACTGAAAGAAAAGAAATCGATTAGTTATTCATCAAAGTTTAATTTGATTCAATGACCAGAGTTAGACGAGGATATATAGCTCGGAGACGTCGAACAAAAATTCGTTTATTTGCATCAACCTTTCGAGGGGCCCATTCAAGACTTACTCGAACTACTACTCAACAGAAAATGAGAGCTTTGGTGTCCACTCATCGGGATAGAGGCAGGCGAAAGAGAGATTTTCGTCGTTTGTGGATCACTCGGATAAATGCAGTAACTCGTGAGAATAGGGTATCCTATAGTTATAGTCGATTAATACATGATCTGTACAAGAGGCAGTTGCTTCTTAATCGTAAAATACCTGCACAAATAGCTATATCAAATAGGAATTGTCTTTACATGATTTCCAATGAGATTATCAAATAAGGAGATTGGAAGGAATTCACCGGAATGATTTAAACGGAGTTCCCCGGAGAATGACCTCCGGGAAGGTAGAGTAGAAATTAATATGATAAGATAAGTAGTAGGAATGAACGAACACGTTTCAAAAAAAAAACAGATTTCTTCTTCTCCCATTCTTTTTTTTTTATTCTATTACGACGCAACAATCAAATCTCTCGGCTTTTTCGAACAAAACATCAATCAATCTGATTTTGAATTCCAATTAGAGTTGTTTTGATTCAATTGAGGAGTAGGCCTATTTATTTCTGGTTCTAGGACCAGTAGTTCTAGGGATCGACTCGGTTTTCTCAAATTGTTTCTCATTATTAAGAAAAGGTAACGAAGATAAAATACGAGCTTGTTTTATAGCAATAGTAATTAATCGTTGTTGTTTCAAGGTCAATCTATTCACTCGTCTAGATAATATTTTTCCCTGTTCACTAATAAATTGACTAATTAAACTCATGTTTCTATAATCAATTCGATCCCCCGATCCAATTGGGGGCAAACGCCTACGAAAAGATCGCTTGGATTTACGAAAGAGTCGCTTGGATTTATCCATGGTTTATTCCTTATCTCTAAAATCCCATTTCTTCATTCATTTCGGATCCGACCGAAATAGGACTTGATTTGTTTATATATATATAATTTCTTCCTGTTCCTTGGAAGGATGGTACACGTGTTCCGTTCGATCTATTTCTTTATCTCCCCATGAATCGTATGCTTGTAACAATAAGGACAGAATTTTCTCAATTCCAATCGACTAGGTGTATTGTGTCGATTCTTTTGAGTAATATATCTGGAAGTGCCTCGCGATTCTTTATTGAAATCATTTCGGACACAACTGGTACATTGCAAAATAACTATTCCTCTGACATCTTTACCCTTGGCCATGAACCTCCTTTGGATTCACTCAATTCTTCTATTTTCGATCCGAACCGAAGAAGAAGAAAGGAACGAAAAATAAATAGAAAATAGGTTGCTAACTCGAAATCCAATTATGAAAGATTTCGTTGCAATCAATAAAGTAATAAAATCATAAGTAATACAATTATTTCTAACTATTCATTATTCCTAATCCCAGCATTTCATTTACTATCTTATATGATCTCGAACAGCCTGCCCTAGACCCCCATTTCTATTTCTGTTCTACCTCTATTAATTCTATCCTGAACCCGAGTTTGACTGAGGTTCAATCCACTTTTATTCTTTCTCTTTCCTTCCTATCCTAAAGAACTGAAAAAAAAAAAGGGGGGGGTTGGTCACAGAGAATTTATTGTATCTCTAATCTTCTTCATTCATCCATTCCCATATCAATAACTAGAATGAAAAAAAGGGGAATACCAACGCATCTGGGAATAAACGATTGATCTCTATCAATAGACCTGCTAAAGACCCAAACCATAGAGTAGTTAGCACAGGTGCCACGGAGAGATATGTTTTTATATCTCGCATTGAAAATCCTCCTTCTTTATTGGAATACATATATGATCAGATGCATATGTAGTTAAAGATCACTTGTATTTGTACGCGGAATCCCTAACTAAAATGGATATGTACAATGATCCGGTAGATGAGATCCACTTGTACCTAAAACAGAAAAAGATGACCCCCTCTTCCTGAGCATTACCGATAAATATTAATTCTTTTATACGTTAGGTTTCATATGTATATAATTCTTTTATTATATGAGATATGAGACCAAAAAGAAGAAATGGCAAGAGAAATTGTATATAGGTAGAGTAAATAACGATGTGGAAAACAAAACAGGGATTCTCTACAATGACACTGTACAACAATTAAAAGGGATGTAGCGCAGCTTGGTAGCGCGTTTGTTTTGGGTACAAAATGTCACGGGTTCAAATCCTGTCATCCCTACCTATTATTTTTCCTATGGCCAGTAACGAGGGGTCAATTGAGATCGATGAAAATTGGACATAATCTTTTATTTTATGATACTATATGCAATGCATGCAAAATGTATTGGGGGTACAAAAAGAATTCTTTTCTTGACAGTCGTATCTGCTGTCATAAGAAAGCGCTCTTAGTTCAGTTCGGTAGAACGTGGGTCTCCAAAACCCGATGTCGTAGGTTCAAATCCTACAGAGCGTGATTCTGTTCTTGTAATGTCGAATCACAATAAAACAACTTCACTAACTTGAACTGCAACCTGAATTTGACCCCCTGCAGATTAAGGAGGAGGTCAATCAAAAAAAAAAGATGTTACTCAATCAAAGGTCCAACTGATCACCGCGTCTGTA